GGAGAATCCATGGAGGGTCATCATTGACTAGTCGTTTTTTTCTTAGCGTAGCCAGTATGCCTGGCTCAAGATAATTTATTTTCTATTTAAGTCACATAAAATATGCTAGATTACCATCTAGCATCTAGAGTACCAAAACAACAAGGAATAGCAAAAAAGATTACGATAGAAGGGAATTGTTGTAAAAAAAAAGGGGGGGGGAGAGATCTAAAAGATCTCTTTCCTAAACTTTAGGTTTGGCCCTTTATATCATACCTCCCTCCAATGAATATTCTATACAATCCCAATAGTAATAGTTATAATTTATAATTTGAATAAGAATTCTTATGGTATTATGATGTGCAATTTCAAAAAAAGATCTTCTATGGAACAATTAACCATTTCAGTGGATTTCATTCAACTCAACAACGATTGACCAAAAGAAAATTCTATTAAACTAAACAATCAAATAAACTAAACAATCAACTTAGAATTGTATGGACTTAGATTAATCAAATACTGATATTGATATTTCTACACACTAATTTGGCATTCCGCATAATGAATCCGTCTATTTAGATACTGTATCCATGTGCGATAATGATAACTAAAATAGTTTATTTTACAAAAAAAAGTTTAGTTACGAGAGGGAGTCAAACTAAGTATATTAAATCTAATGGCTATAAGCCAACTTTTGTGGATGTTTCAAAAAAGGATTCTAGATTCCTATTGAATCTAAGATACGAATAATTGGTTTACATTATGTAAAAAAGATATGTATATGTGATAATTGACTAGTTATATATGAACTAAAGCTATATAAAATGTGCCCTATTATTGTGAATTTCAATCGGGATTTTATTTTAATAGAAGCCCTTCCATTCCGTCTGTTCTGTAACTGTGAATTGAATGAAATAAAGATATTAAATTGAAATCAAGAAAAAGAATTCAAAGAAAGGTTCCGAACAAAAAATGGAACAACTAAAGTCATATTAATTCACAAAGGCAAGGAATTCGTAGAAAATAGGAACTAAAAAAGAGATATTGAAGTAGTTCGGATGATTCAATAATATTATTAATTGAATTCGGAGTTCTTGGTTTGTATTGGATGAATATTAGCGATGGAATAAAAATTATTAAGTTATAATTCATTGTTTGATTGTATCATTAACCATTTTTTTTTTATTTTTGTGCGAGGAACTTATCATGAATCCATTGATTTCTGCCGCTTCCGTTATTGCTGCTGGATTGGCTGTAGGGCTTGCTTCTATTGGACCTGGAGTTGGTCAAGGTACTGCTGCGGGCCAAGCTGTAGAAGGTATTGCGAGACAGCCTGAGGCGGAAGGAAAAATACGAGGTACTTTATTACTTAGTCTAGCTTTTATGGAAGCTTTAACAATTTATGGGCTGGTTGTAGCATTAGCGCTTTTATTTGCGAATCCTTTTGTTTAGTTTAATGCTAGAAATATTTTAAATACGTATAATTTTTATTATTTTATGGCCTTAGACTTGCCACTTACTTTTTCGAATTATATCACGATTTCGCTCCTACAATTATTTATTCGTTGAGACAATAACTCCGGGAAGGACTGATTTGAGGATGAGGAATTAGCATACCGACTCGCTTTCTTCCTTCCCCTTCTTAGTCCAACAGAACCCTTTTCCATTTTAGGAAATGTTGCAACGAGGTATTTCACAATTGAGGTGGGGCCTGGTACTTAATTCTAATAATTATCATTCTTATTGGGAATTTTAATTGAAACAAAAAAAAATAGGGACAAAGTGATACAAAAATAACTTAGCTTTGTTCTAGTTTTTTTGTCTATCTATATAAGGGAGATCCTATGCAAAATGTAACCGATTCTTTCGTTTCCTTGGGTCACTGGCCATCCGCCGGGAGTTTCGGGTTTAATACCGATATTTTAGCAACAAATCTAATAAATCTAAGTGTAGTGCTCGGTGTATTGATCTTTTTTGGAAAGGGAGTGTGTGCGAGTTGTTTATTTCAAGAATAGGCTGGATCCAACCAGATGCACTTTTTTAGTTATAACGAGGAAAGAAAGGTGCACGATCCCACGAATTACTTCTGAATAAATTAAGAAATCATATGTAAGAACCATAGCATTTCGTAATTTGTTGGTAAATCCCCTTTGCTTTGATTCTCTATCAACCAACAATGTGGGACCATTAACATGGTTAAAGTTAAACCATTTTAAGTCCAGATGCAAAATGGTACTCTTTATACCACTATTAATATGTTAATACATAGATGGGTTCAAAATTGATAGTTAGAAATTTTTTCGATATATAGCACTCATATTGATAAAATGATTTGAACCCTTTAAATTGGATTAGAAAAGTGGGCATTTCATCCCTTTTTATCCAATGCTGAATTGATGACCTATGTATAAAGTAAGAAGCATTTTTTGGATTTGAAGAAAAAAAGAAACAACTTTACTGACAATTACATATACATACATGTTTTTTTTTCTTTGGTCAGAAGAGTCCTCCTAATATTCTG